TGTATCAAGCTTTTTCATAACATTTTCGATTATAAATGAATTTTCCAGCATTTGACTCCGTACCACTGAAGGATTTAGCCGTACATTTGAAAAATAGCCCAAAAAGTAAAATGAATGCTCGGATAATTGGTTTATATGGATCTTTCCTGGTTGAGACCAAACATAAAAATTACATTGCCATAAATGTATAAGATAGTATTTCCATTTATTCATAAAAAATGGCGTATTCTTTGAAGCCAGAATGGATTTTCCTTGATATCTAACATAATGAATGAAAGGGTCCTTGAAGAACCATAGGGTGGACGGAAAATCCTTATCAAAGACTTCTACAAGATGTTCTATTTTTGCATAGAAATATATTCGCTCAAAAAAGACTCCAGAAGATGTTAATCGTAAATAAGAAGATTTGTTACGGAGAAAAAGAAAGATGGATTCGTATTCACATACATAAAAATTATATAGGAACAAGAAAAATCTTGGATTACTTTTTGAAAAAGTAGAAATCCATTTTTTTGGAGTAATAAGACTATTCCAATTATAATACTCATAAATAAAGAGCCTTAATAAATGAAAAGAAGAGGCATCTTTCACCCAGTATCGAAGGATTTGAACCAAAATTTCCAGATGGATAGGGTAAGGTATTCGTACATCTGACACATAATTTAAATATGGAAATTTATCCTCAAAAAAAGGAAATATTGAATGAATTGATCGTAAATTATAAGATTTTATGATTTTTGCTTCCTCTAAGGAAGAGATTAATTGTAGGGAAAATGGAATTTCCACACTGACGGCAAACCCCTCTGATATTATTTGAGAATACAAATTCTTGTTGTACCCCCAAAATCTCTTTTTGTTAGAATCATTAGCAGAAATAATCAAATGATTCTGTTGATACATTCGAGTAATTAAACGTTTTACAATTAGTAAACTAGATTTATTGTCATAACCTAGATTTTCCACCAAAATGGAGCTATTTAAACCATGATCATAAGCAAGTGCATAAATATACTCCCGAAAAATAAGTGGGTACAGGAAGTCATGTTGGCGAGATCTAGCTAGTTCTAAATATACTTGAAATTCCTCCATTTTTTAAATTCGATTTGGCCCAAGGATCGAGGATTTATTGGGTTATCAAATGATACATAGTGCGATACAGTCAAAACAGAGTATTCTATTCTAATAAAAAATGGAATAGATACCTAGAAAACAAGTAAGACTCATCAACGGACTCTCTCTACTCGCTTTTTCCATCTAATTGTTTTATGTTCGTTCTAGGATAACAAGATAGTTAGAAATCCTTTATTTTCTCAACCCAATCGCTCTTTTGATTTTGGAAAAAAAAAATATCTTTATCAATATACTCTTTCTTCTACACATTTATCGCCACCCCATAATATAATGGAGAATATCTAATAGTTAGGACTCATAACAAAAATCAATAATCCATTCATGGGAAAAGCTTTTCCCGCATCAAGCACTAATATATTTTTAACGTATAATTAGATGGGGGAATCATTCAAATTAATAACGAAAGCTCGTTGCTTTTTGTTTCCCTATAATTGGAGCCGCCAAACTCTATCCATTTATTAATTCAACCCAACTTTGAATTTTTTTTTGTTCCGAACCAAGAATTCAAACAAGTATTTGGGACCGATCCAATAACAATAAAATATTCTTAGAATTCTCCATTGATACGACATGCTGCTTTTTCCATTCATTCCTTTCTGGATCAGTCGTGGTCTTACAAACTCTACCGATGGTATGGACGAATCCATTGCTTCATAGAAATGTGTAAAAAATGGAGTCGCACTTAAAAGCCGAGTACTCTACCATTGAGTTAGCAACCCTAAAAAAAGAAAATAGGATGTGTAGATACAATCGCAATAAAAAAAAAAATCCTATGGAACGGGAATAAATAGATCCATTTATTCACGATCGGATTATATTTGTTTGATACACTGTTGTCAATATTAATGTTGAAAAAAGAATACAATGGAGAAAACAAACGAAACTTAAATATTTTAATAAATACCAATTGAATTTAATTCAAATTAATAATAAGAAAATTTTAATACTAAAAAATTATAATAAAATAAAAAAACCAAGCAATTATGTTGTATTAACACTACATAAATAATCGACATAGATACAAAAAAGGCGTATGCGAAAATTAAGGACAAAAGTAGAGATCGGGTTTATTCAATCAATAAATATAATAATTCAAAAATATAAAAATTCAATCAATATAAATAGAGTAAGAAAGCTTAACCTAAATCCCCTTTATTTTAAATTTCTTCAGAGAATTCCAACAAAAACCACCTCGTTGAGGGTAATGTGTATTTATAGACCCAATTACTTCATTTATTCATTATTTATTCATTTGCTCTTTCCATTTTTTATTTTATAAAAATTTATATCAATAAAAATTTTTGTAGTTATAGAAAACAGCATTCTATGGCAGCAATAAAAAAAAATTAGGTATGAATAGAGCAAGAGAGCGGGGGGATAAGAGAGAAAAGGGTTATATAAATCTATATACAAGTCATCCACACCCTCTTTTTTTTTTATTTATTTATTTCATTAATTTAATTTCGTTTGTTGATTAGGACAAAGTTCTATAAAAACACCCGCCTTTTTTGAAATATCCTGAACAGTTCCTGTAGGTTGAGCGCCTTTTTCAAGGAAATATAGAATAACAGGAATATTTAAATAGGTTTGATTCTTTATCGGATCATAAAAACCCACTCTCCGAAGATCTCTTCCCTCTCTTCGGGATCGAACATCAATTGCAACGATTCGATAAACGGCTCATTGGGATAGATATAGATGAACAATACACCCCCCCTAGAAACGTATAAGAAGTTTTCTCCTCGTACGGCTCGAGAAAATTAGAAATTATGTCTATGTATAGAATTATGATGTCAAATAGATCCATAAAATCATCAAATCAATTAGACTATGATTTATTTTTTTCTTTCCCGAAAAAAAAATCACTCGTATTCGCAACCTCATAACTCAAGTTGGATAACTCTCAAATAACTCAAAGGAAAACCTTTAGGTATTTTATTTCATTTATTGAGCGGTCTTTACCCCCCTTTCTTGTCTGTCTCCTTTAGAATCTATTTTTAGTCTTCATTCTAATATAGTTGTTGAGACAATTGAAAATGGTATTTACTTGTTCCAGGATCCTTTAGCTTTTCCTTGAATCATTGGGTTTAGACATTACTTCGGGGATCTTTAATCCTTTAAAAAAGGGCAGCAACATACCCATTTTTTTTTTCTTTCCATCAAAGAATCATATAAATAGATGGTTGATTCCCGCAGATACACTTTTGATCGAAATAGTTTTACCAATTTCAACAAATTTTACTTTTTTTTTTACTTGCTCGAATTGGATCCTTTCGATTTCTATATCGAAAATATACTTACGAAGTTGTTCTAACTTATTCATTTTCACTAACCCTAGATACTTGCCCCTGAGAAATGAATCAACTCGAGCTCCATCATGTACTATTTCCATCATCAACCCCTCTCCCCTCTCCAAAAAAATGAGTTCTAGTGGAACAGAACAAATGATGTCGAGCCAAGAGCACCCGCATTTCTATATAATAGAAAAATGGTGGATGTAAGAATCCACAGCTAATCTAATCATGTCTTTCAAGTCGCACGTTGCTTTTTACCACATCGTTTCAAACGAAGTTTTACCATAACATTCCTCTAGTTTGGAGCCGGTATGTAATTAATTCAATTATGAAATCATGAATAGTCATTGATTCAATCGATACATAGTAATCCATATTTTTTCCTTCTATATGAATGGAAAATTTCTAAAGAAGTATCAACAAAAATGAAAATTAACTCGATATTGTAGGAATAGAATTAAAAAAAAAATAATAAAAAAAAAGAATTCTCAAGTAATTATTTAATATTTTAATATAATTATATATTAAATATATAATTTATATATTTTTAATATACAAAAAAAGTTCTTTTTTAATCTACATCTTCAAAGTGACTCGATTTAGAGACGAATCATTAAAAAAAAGAAAAAGAAAGAAGAATCACATTCTACCCAATATTATATACTCTTACCAATATTATATACTCTTAAACAGAAGTTTTCTCAAAAAAGGGCAATATTTTTTCTATTCTGATATACAATTTGTATTCAGATATGATATATATCATGAATGGATATGCTCTGGGACGGAAGGATTCGAACCTCCGAATAGCGGGACCAAAACCCGTTGCCTTACCGCTTGGCCACGCCCCATTTCTATTTCTATTCGACACTAATAAACACTATTATTGGTATTGGTTGTTCGTCAATTCCAGTCCAAATATCTAAATATCTATAGAATAAATTGTTGCTAGAATTTTGATATGTGTAGATATAGAATTAAACTGAAATTATTGATCATTACATAGAATTCAATTAAGATATTGTATGAAAGTATGATTTCCTCTATTTTTTATTTCAGAATGGAAAGATTTTGAATTGGATAAGTTCAAATCAAAGAAAGATTTTTAGAGTCCACTTTTTTTATTTTATTCATTTTTTACTTATTTTATTCGTAATTAATTCTATTTTTTTTTTTATTCTTTTTCTTTTTAATAGATATTTATAAATAGTATAAATCGAAATAAATAACAACAAAAAAAATAAATTAAATTAATAGTGAATTTCTTATAAAATTCATAATATATTAATAATAAATAATATATTAATAATAATTTAAATATATTAATATAAATATATTAATAATAATATTAACTTAATTTTAATTAATTTAACTCACAAAAAGCAAAAATACAATTATCTTAAAGAACAAAATGTTTGTTATGCTTAATATCTTTAGTTTGGTCTGTATTTGTATTAACTCTGCCTTTTATTCAAGTAGTTTTTTCTTCGCGAAATTACCTGAAGCCTACGCTTTTTTGAATCCAATTGTAGATATTATGCCAGTAATACCTCTACTCTTTTTTCTCTTAGCTTT